GGTTCTAAACCATCTCTGGCGATCAATCAACAATTTGAAATTCTTTTCTTGCTTTTGCGTATTCTTCCTAAACCAGCGGTTATTTAGATATTTCCAATAAAGTTGTTTTGTTTGGCAAGTTAAAAATATTCTTGATATCTCTTCATCTGCAAAAAATTCTCGACGTAAAAAGACGGATACAAGAGGATCCTCTTGGAATAGCAAAAAGAGTGGATCTTCGGGAGCCCAAATGAATTGGCTTATTTGAAAAAAGCCTTGTTCTTTGTAAGATCTATGTCGTGTCTTGTACTGCATGGTTCCATCCTGCAAGAACTCCGAATCATTCTCTTGAAGCTCATCCTCTTCATCATAGATCTCCTTGTCCCGAAATGACCCTTCCCAATAGGGAAATCCCAATTCATTGGACCTTTCGAGACAATCAAATAGAAAGTCCCAAGGGCGCCATATTCTAGGGGCCCAAACTATGTGATTGAATAAATCCTCCTCTAGCGGTTGCGCGTCGAGGACTCCTTCCCCTTCTTCGAACCCCGATTCATATTTTTCATAGAGAAATCTCTGATCGAGGATAGAACGAGATCCATTTTGAATCATATTTAAGGGATTTCTTCGTTCGGTGCGAAGAAGCAATGTTACTCCATCATTATCAAACTTACTTCCTGTCTGTGAGGATCCCACCAGAGCACCTTCTACTTCTAATAGGCCATGAACTAGATCATAATCATTCTCAAGGGGTTTATACGAAGTGATCCCATCACTTTTTTCACTAGGTCCGGGTAGAGACCAAAGGTCTTGAGCGACCGATCCAGCGGAACAACTCAAAAGATACAGAAGTATCGTTAATTTCTTCATGCTTGTTCCAAGTTCGTAGTACCATCTGTACAAAAAAGAATCCCCCCCGTTACATGATTTCTTCTTCATATAGATAGATATAGGATCTATAGAGCAATTACTTAGAAGTAGATTTTGTGAAACAGCCCTTCCTATCTGATAGAAAAGGATCCCATGATCCTGAACCGATCTTATCTGAGATCTAAAATCCCAAGTTTTTCTATGAAGCGCAGATCTAATTATATTAGTGTCTAAAATGGATTTCTTTTGTATAATACTAATTGATAGCGCCTCGTTGCTAAGTGCTACAAGATCTCGTACAGTAGAACCCAGAGTTATGGACCCCAATCCATTAGTAAAGAACATTTTCTTTTCCAAGTGAAATCCCTTAGTATATGAAAGAGTGAAAAAGTGCTTTCTTTGTTGTGGAATAAGAAGCTTTCGTATCTTAATGCATGTATTTAATTTATTCGGGGCTATTAGCGCGGGATCTACTTTTTTGGGAATATGAGTCGAAGCTATAATAAGATTTTTAGAAGATTTTTCAGACTCCTCGGATAGAGAGTTCGCTAATAGACCGACGGATACGTCACTCGAATCTAGATCATGAATGTCTGGAATCCAAATTATGCAAGGAGACATTGCTTCTGCTAATTTGAATTGAAAATTGAGAAAAAATCGCTTTAGTTCCCACTCGTGTATGGTATCCTTACGTATTGGATCCCGCGTACTTAGAAAGTCCAATTCCCTATCAAAGTCAAAGTTACAGTCGAGATCTTCACTACGAAACTTATTGATATTAAAGCAACGATCCGAAAAATCAGGTAAAAGACTGTAAATGGTACCCTCGTTCTCATCAAAAATACCATCCTCATCATTATCATAGTCAAGCTCCAAACCCTCTGGAAAGTAATCCAGAAACTCGTTTAGAAAAAGTGTAATGAAAGGAACATGGGAGTTTGTCGCTAAATATCTGACCAAATAAGATCGTCCAGTTCCTCTAGAACCTATTACTAAAACACCCCTAGGAGGGGATAAGGGTAAGCGTAGTGAAAAGGGTTTCCCACGAGATGGTAAACCCAAACTACTAGTCCTACGCAGGTTTTCTACATAAGTGATTGTCTGACAATAAGCGAGGAATATCCGTCTTTCTGCTAAGCAGAATGGATTGAACTCATAAGTCATTAGGTCTTTTTTCTGAATGTCCATTAAATATCGTAAATAAATTATTCCCGGTTGCTCCATCATTTCATAACCAGAATTATTTTTTGATAAATGATCACTATTCGTCAGACTCAATAAAATTTGATCAATCCTTTTTTCTTCTGTCGTTAAGGCAGAGAACTGAAACAAGAATTCTTTTTCTTTTTCAGCAACGAAATCGGTCTTCATGATCCAGGATTCTATTTTATCAGAAATCCAATCATTATTCACATATTTTCTTCGTCGTATCAAGGAATAAATCGCTTTACTTGTATGACTAAAATGTCTCGTATTTATCAAAAACTTGATTCGATTGGCGGGATTTGGTATAATACTTATGAGATCTTTGACTCCATAAGCGGGACCACCACCCCTTAGCATGTTGCCGCCAGAAGCCGAACCTCGTCTTTCTTCTAGAAAATTTTCTAATTGTTCCCGAGCGACTAGAAAGATATTTTTTAACAACCCGAAAGAATTCAGTTCCGATGGAGGATACCTATCCAGAAGTTTTCGTAACTCAATCATGTATGAAGGAATCATAAAAGATTTGACCTGTTCGAACTCTTTCTGTAACTCATTGAATTGAGAAACAAACGAAAGTGTATGAACGAGATATCCAGTAACAAGAAGAAGGAGAAGGATTGAAAAGAGGAACTCCTCAATATTTAGCCATCTCAAACGTGTCGATATCAATGTTGACTCATTATTTGGGTTAAAAAATATTGTGAACATGGATACACGAAAATTATGTAAACACTCACTTGAAATCTTACTTATAGGATTCCGTTGTGAAAGACTCCACTTTTTCCAAAGAATTCGCTCCAATCCACGCCTATAGATAATATCATGAAAAATGGAGACAAATTTTTGAAATTTAGGACTCCTCCTTAGTATCGCCAATAGGTCTGAAAAAGTCTCTCGCAATATTAAATTGAGATATTTGTGCGCTGTCCCAGTAAGAAACCAAGGTATGATATATCGTCGTAATCTCTTCAATTTGTAGAGAGTTGAAAAACGACTCTTTCTTTTAAAGTTTCTATACACCTGCCCTTTTTCAAGGGATTTTTTTAGACAAGAACTGTGTTTTTTCCTCTTTTCGGATGGTAAATATTTCTCAGAATATGGAGTGTGAATCAAACCCATGTTTGAATCGAAATTGAGATACTGATGCAAGTTCTTCCCCTCTGAATCAGGCAGATTCATATCGGAAAGAGGTTGACAGTTAGTTCTTTCAAAATTCACTATCTCTTCCTCTGTTAAAGGTGTTCCCGAAATGTCTGCGATCGAGTAAATAGCTCTACGAACGAATGGATCGGATGGAGTTGGAAAATGGAAAGATTTGTCCAAGTTATATCCGTCATCACCACTTTGCGGAAAATTGTTAGCTATCAATATGTTAGATACCTGTGAAATAGCATCTCTGTCCAAAAAAGCATGTTTTTTTTTACCGTCGCACAAAGAAAATATTTTGTTTCGAATGAACAAGATGTTGAGGAATTGTCCATACATAAAATTAAAATTCCAGGACCTTTCCACATAAAAAGAGAATCTTTTGTTCCAATCAAAACAGAAGTTATATTGATTATTCAAGAATCGAAGTCGATTTACCTTATAAAAAGAGGATATTAATGAACTTCTATGAAACGGTTTCACGGGATTCAGCCAATTGTCTTGATCGTGAAATATCATTGAGAAATAGGAAGCCCTGTTAGAAATTGTTCCTTCATTGATCAATAATTTTGATTTATGGGAAGTATAATAGTCATCCAATAAGAAGGGTTTCCTTTTTTTCAAATGAACGATTTGAAGACCTATTGATTCTAACAACCGATTCCCGAGCGGATCGTTCGGACGTTTCAATTCAGACACGTGGATGTCGGACCTATGAACAGGGATATTCCCCAAACTCACAAAGAAAAAAGGAAGAAACTTGGAAAAAAAGAAACAAAGTGACTTAGACAAATCTTTTTTGTGTATAACCTCAGACCAATCAATCAAATATGCATTCATATATAATCGGTCGAACACTACTTGAAAACGGCTATTCTGCTCCGAAATGAAACGGTCCAAATATTCCTGGAAATTCTTGCCCCCATTGGACCATTTGTATTTATATACATTTGGATCCTTATTCATGGATCTCTCCGTTAGACAATTCTTCCGACTCTTTTTCAAATTTGAGAAATGTCGGTTAATCGTGTATTTCCTTCTAGGTCTATGATTCACAATATCATTTTGTATTTGATACCTTTGAATTCCATATTCCAAGTTGCGATTGAATTGATTCCATAGATTTTTTATGTATCCGTAGGTATTATATTGAATTTGAATCAGATTTTTTATTAATCCATCTGACCGGTTGCTAGTAAATAGCACTATTCTCGGTTTGGGGTCTTGAAAATCATTTCCGCAAGAGGTCTGGACCCATTTTTGGATGATCCTTGGATAAAAAGACTCATTCTCCTCGTAAAAAAGAGGAGGTAGAACCAATAAAGATTTCTTTTTGGATTCATCCCTAGGGTTGCATACCTCGTTTACGGATTGTTTCGCACGGCTCCTAAGTGAGAAAAGAAAGAAGAGTTTTGGATCCAACACGGAATAATCAATAGAAAATCCCCTAGGATACATTAGATCCGGCTTAGTTATTGATAGATTGAATAAATTTGCCATTTCTTGAAATATCTCTTCTGATTCAAAATTTTGAACTGTCAAAAGTTCATCCTTCGTAACCCTATCACATTCTGGATCAGATGGAATAGGATGAATTGAGACAGTATTTTGTAAATACAAAATTATTTTGAATAGATTGACAGTTTCTTTCTTTTCCGATCGCCTCGAAAGAACAAAAGAAATACCTTCCTCTTTCTTAAATAATTTCGGATCTCGAGTGGACCTCTCGGCAGGATTCAAACCCAGACGGAGAAGGTCTAACCATCTGTCAGAGAAAAAAGAACGATCGGTTCTTCTAGATCTCTCAGAAATCTTTTTTCCTTTTGGACCATACAGCAGCGGTACAATCAACCTTTTGATATTGAACGAATCTTTTGAGTCTTCCAAATTATTCTCTCCCGGTGCAATGGAATTCATTGGTATAGGAAGCAGCCGCCCGGTCAAATAGATATTTTTTGTTTCGATCATCTTTCGATTGTTAATACGATAGATAACTACAAAAAGGACTACACCCTTGATCATGAAATATAGATTTCTCTGTGAATTCCGTGAAAATAGGATACTCCAGATTCGGAAGTCTAAGAGTTTTATCAACCTCTCTTGGTGGAAAAAAATGCGAATACAAGTTAACGCCGAGTTGAATTGAACCCATGAATCTAAATCTACGAAATAGAAAGAATTCTTGCTTTCTCTAACTATTTCTCTCAATTCTAAAACCCAAGATTCGAATGGGTGGTGATGTTTTATCATGTGGAGCCTCCTTCCATGGTGGAATATAATATGATTTGATTTCTATTTTTTATATGTAATTTTGTAATTTTGGATTGTAATTGTATATTTTATATGTTATTTTGTAATTTTGTAATTCTATATAATTGTATTGTATGTATTGTATGCCTTGATTTATCCAAAAGATTTCACTTCAATTGGAATTTGGTTATTCACGAGATTCCCGTGAAGCATCCATGGCTGAATGGTTAAAGCACCCAACTCATAATTGGCGAAGTCGTAGGTTCAATTCCTACTGGATGCACGGCAATAAAAAACCCCCTACCCCTAAAGTTCATTTTTGTTCAAGAATTCGTATTTAAAACTGTCAAAAGTTCATCCTTTGCAACTCTATGACATTAGTTTCGAAATAGATAATTATTTTGATTACATTGACTCTTTTCCGACCGCCTCGAAAGAACAAAAGAAACATCCACCTTATTTCTTTACTTAAATTATTTCTTTATTTCCATAATTTAGACTTTCCTTTTCATAATTTCGAAATAAGTCATTTCTTTAGTTCAATAATTTCATAATTCCATTACAATCCTAAGTATTAATAATATTAAATAAATTAGAATTTCAAAATAAAAAAAAAAAATTCATCATAACCATCTTCAAAAAAAAAGGAATCCTTATTTTATCATATATGATAATTAAAAAAAAATGCAAGGGTATCTTACTTTGCTTTGGCGTGAGAACGTAAGGAGATAACCTAGTTAAAAACATAACACTACTTCAAGAAAATTTCTGCGGATCTCTCAGCTTCGTAGGATTTGAGTCGAGACGAAGTTATGACCATCCGTCAGAGAAAATAGAATCGTTGGCTCTGTATCAATGGAATCTCATTACCCATACATAACGAATTGTTGTGGTATATAAACTTAATAAAATACAAAGCATTTCTATTTAGATTCAATTATGCACCTATTTCATAATTACGGCTGATTTGATATTCTAGTATAGAACATATCAAAAAAATAAGAATAATTTTAAGATAAGAATTGAAATTAATAGTTACATAGAATACAATTTTAATCGATTTATCTAATTTATCTAATAATTTATCAAATCTTTTTTTATCAACAATATCGTCATTAAAATTCGTATAGTAAGATTCTCTTTTTTTTTAGTTTTGAATATTTTGATCCTTTCATTTCTATTATTTATTAGATTTAATTTATATAAATTATATGTATTTATCCCGATATCCTGAATATTTTATATTATTATTTTAAATTAATATAATTATTATATAATAATTATAATAATAAACGGATATAATTATATTAGGAAGATGATGATTTATTTAAATCATTATGAATATACAAATAGATTCTTTAATATTATCGAATACCTTATTCTATATATCTATTCTATTCTATATATATAAATAGATATAGTAATATAAATAGATATAGTAGAAAATTGTAAAGAAATAAATAGGAAAGAGGATATTATCTTAAAATTCTCATTTTTTAGAATTTTAAATAATGACTAATTAGATTACAAAAAACATTAATTAATTAATTTATATTACAAAATTCTTATGCATTAAGATGAAATATGTATTAGGAGTACATTTATGTTTTTGCTTTATGAATATGATATTTTTTGGACATTTCTAATAATATCGATCTTTATTCCTATTTTGGCATTTCTAATTTCTGGAATTTTAGCTCCGATTAGAAAAGGGCCAGAAAAACTTTCTAGTTATGAATCCGGAATAGAACCGATGGGCGATGCTTGGTTACAATTTCAAATCCGTTATTATATGTTTGCTCTAGTTTTTGTTGTTTTTGATGTTGAAACAGTCTTTCTTTACCCATGGGCAATGAGTTTTGATGTATTGGGGGTATCCGTATTTATAGAAGCTTTCATCTTCGTGCTTATCCTAATTGTTGGTTCAGTTTATGCATGGCGCAAGGGAGCATTAGAATGGTCTTAATTCTTGAATATTTAGACAATTAAACAAAACATTGAGACAGTTATGAATTCCATTGAGTTTCCCTTACTTGATCAAAAAACCAA